GCGAATCTAATGAATGAGTCATGAATGACGAATCTAGATGAAATCATGAAAAACGAAACGGAAAGATCCCTCGGCTCTAATCATACCATTCAATTATATTGACAATTTCAAAAAACTGTTCATACTATGATCATAGTATGATGGCAGTTGGGCAAGTATGCCCCCATCGTCTAGTGGTTCAGGACATCTCTCTTTCAAGGAGGCGGCGGGGATTCGACTTCCCCTGGGGGTAGGGTACTGCGAAAGGAAGTTGATCATGGATTACCAATAAGCCTAAAAGAAAATGGATTCTTCCTGGGTCGATGCCCGAGCGGTTAATGGGGACGGACTGTAAATTCGTTGGCAATATGTCTACGCTGGTTCAAATCCAGCTCGGCCCAATAATTCGCCAATCTACCATGAGATGGTATAACCCACTTGTCCTTCAGACTGATACGGAGGAATAAAAAAGAATCAAATTTTCTGCTAGATCCCTTAGTTCCCTGGGATTGTAGTTCAATTGGTCAGAGCACCGCCCTGTCAAGGCGGAAGCTGCGGGTTCGAGCCCCGTCAGTCCCGACGGATACAATAAGTACATCAATTAATCTCTCCCCTTTCTGTGAAAGGGGGGACAGGAAGCAGAATTTCATTCCCAAGGGGGTTCTTTTTTCTTTCCCGTTTCGCATTTCTCATCAAACAAATAGGGGAATTTTAACTAGTACCGATTGGTAAGAGAAAGACATATGTAAATATGTAGATTAGTACAATTATTGGGAGCATTATAGTTAGTATTGCAAGAGATACTGAGTCTGCTTTTTCGATTGCTTCCGATCCATGTAATGGAATAGAGGGCTTTATGTTTCTCGGGCGCACATACACAAATGAAATTAATTTTTTTGTACAATACAAAATGAAATTAACAAAATTCCCCTGATAGAATACTTTTCCAGATTAAACAATCTCCCCTTCTGACTCCGGTTTTTTTTGTGTAACCTCAATTACTAATGTGAAGTATTGTAGTGATTCACGTTGACAAATCTATTTCATTTAAATTTCACACTGAGCTTTTGATATATGGGTCCCAGTACTAATAACCTACGGAAGGAGGGTAAAAAAAAGAAAGATCAATCAAAGATCCCACCCCTTTTAGCATTAGCAAGGGAATGCATATTTTTTCTTTCCTTTTTTCTATTTTTTTTTTTAGGGGGCCCATCGAAGAAAGAACAAACCCGAAACGAAAATAGTGAATTTGATGCAATATTACATCTTTTATCCCGGGATTCATTTTTATCGCACTTCTTTGTCTTCCAAGAAAACTAGATTATTAAAAAAACGGAGTTTAGAACGTAACTCCTTTCTTTTTCCACTTCGCTTCTATTGTTTGTTGGGGGTTTGTGACTAATGGAAACGGACGGGTGGTCAGATGATACTTCATCCGATGATTGTACAAGGAAGACAGACGTAAGGTATGTTATAGAAAAGAAAGAACAGAAAAGAATGATAAATAAAGGAATTTTGGATTCGATAAATAAAGGAATTTTGGATTCGGTATGGATAAAAGATCTTCCTATGTTATACTATTCAATTCTCGACGACGAATTGATTTGATAGCCCAGATATTGTTATTCATGATATTGATCCGATTCAAGATCATCGAGAGGTAATTCATTCATTGAAGTGACAGGCGAAAGATTTATCATCTCTATGGGATTAAATCCCGAGTTATTGTGAAGTAAAAAAACGATGAGATTATGGAAGTAAATATTCTTGCATTTATTGCTACTGCACTGTTCATTCTAATTCCTACGGCTTTTCTACTTATCATTTACGTAAAAACAGTCAGTCAAAATGATTAATTTGAATTCAAAATGAATTTGAATTCAACTTGACTTCTGAGTTCTTATCAATGGTTGAAGAAAGAAAATGAAAAGGATTCCAATTTCACGTCTTAAATGAAATGAGCGGACTATAATAGGCAGTATTCTCTGAGATCCGATAGTATGGTAAGAAAGAAATAGATGAATCTTTCTTTCTACCATACTATCTATTAGTCTTATTGTAGTGTGTAAAGTTATCCAGTGTATAAAGATAGAGACTTAATATAGATCAATCTACAATATTATCTACAATATTATCTTCCTATATGTAGATATAAATTCAATTCCATATATGTAATTGACATAGGACCCAATTCTATTTCTTTGATACATCTATTTGTTCCGATCAATCTGAAATAATCGTCTTACTTTTTACTTTTGAAGATATTTTTTTTTAATAGTTCAAAACGCGTTGCAGAACGATCTATAAAACAATTGATAGAGTTTGATTCCTCAACTCAATTAGTAGTAGCTCTAGAGTCCACTTCTTCCCCATACTACGAGTGAAAGGGAAAATGTAAAGACTACCATTAAAGCAGCCCAAGCGAGACTTACTATATCCATGTAAATTATGTCCCCTATCTCGATGAAGGAATTATTCCATTATTGCTCACTAATAATAGTGGAATCAATGGCGCAGAGTC